TCAATAGTTCAAGTCACACACTCCCATAATCCATTTTATCTTCAGAAAATTCACTTCAACCATTAGTGTCAAATAAATAATACAATTTTGCGGGGTTGAAGGAAAAGATCCAAATACATGTTTTATTCTTTTCAATAATCCATATTTATAGCAATGAAATCCTATTGTTCCTACCCTGAGTGAAGTGATAAATGACTGATTACAAATATCTATGATCTATAATACTATTTCTTCTCTATAAAGGACCAGAGATGCCTTGCTTACGTATCATTGGGAAGTGCATTAACATAAATACGGCAGTAAGTAGAGGTAATACAAAAGTGTGTAAACTATAAAAACGAGTCAGGGTGGATTGTCCTACACTAGCACTTCCGCGCAATAACTCTACCAAAGGCGATCCTATTACAGGAATAGCTTCCGGTACGCCTGTTACAATTTTGACTGCCCAATAACCAATTTGGTCCCGGGGTAAGGAATAACCGGTCACGCCAAAAGATGCGGTCAATACAGCTAAAACTACACCTGTAACCCAAGTCAATTCACGAGGTTTTTTAAAGCCACCGGTGAGATACACACGAAATACGTGCAGGATCATCATTAGCACCATCATACTTGCGGACCATCGATGAACTGATCGGATTAACCAACCAAAGTTAGCTTCAGTCATTATATATTGAACGGAAGCAAAAGCCTCAGTAACCGTTGGGCGATAGTAAAAAGTCATAGCGAATCCCGTAGCTACTTGTACTAAAAAACAAGTAAGTGTAATTCCGCCTAAACAATAAAATATGTTCACATGGGGAGGGACATATTTACTAGTTATATCATCTGCAATCGCCTGAATCTCAAGACGTTCTTCGAACCAATCATATACTTTATTGAGATAGGTAAATCCAGGGAACTCCCCCTCTGAGAACCGTATATGAGAATTTCATTTCGTACGGCTCAAACAAAAACCACCCAAATACTGGCTAGAATGGATATGTGTAATAAAAAGTTTGAGACTTATTTATCTTTCCTCCTATGATTCACTCTTTCTTTTTCTCTAAAGATACGAAAGAATAAAAATCTGAAAGCTCTTCTTTGTGGTTATAATGCTAAAAAATATCAAGTTGGCTCATTCGTCTTTATGTTGATTGTTACAGGCCTCTTGAATCCTCTATTTACCTATTTTTTTTTTTCTTTTATTTGTTATTCTTATTTGTGTGTAACGCGGTTTTACTTCTGTTTTCTTTATTATTGATAGGAATTCTCTTGTTAAGACCCTATGAATCGATTAAAACCTCAGATTCATACTACAACCACGATGATTCAAGAAAACCTTCAAACTAAGTCCAAAAATTCCCTGAGTAAGAATCGTTGGATCATCACTTATTCAATGAATAGATATACTGAATAAAAATTTAAAGAATGTCCCTTAATTAAAATAAGCATAAACGGGAAAAAGAATAAAAATCTGTCGATTTATCACTTCTAACCCCCTTTTTTAACTATTTGGGGGTTAACTCTTTTTTTTTGGAGTCCGGCCCGCGAGGTCTTAATATAAAATATGAATCATAGTTAGAATAGTTTGTAATCTATTTCCTATATTCCGCGCGTTCCGGATACTAGAATGAATATCCGACGAGGTAAAACCATCTGTATCAAGATGACAGAACCACTCTCTGTAGTATCCATAGGATCAATTATAACAAGTCACACACTCATATTCCGGAAATACAGAAACAAAGAAATTCCACGGTCGAACTACCCAAAAATAGAATGGGCTAAAAACGACCTAAATGATTCACTTTGTAGTGAAAAGCGATTTAGTAGTTCTTGTGAATCTAATTCATTGAAATTCCATCCAGTAAAATGGAAGAATTATAAATCTCCAAAATAATAGATAGGAATATCGCAAATAGAGCCATTGCAATACCCATCAAAGGAGTAGTTCCCCAACCTGGAGCTACTTTACCATATTCCGAATTCAGTGGTTTCAATAAATCCCCTACAATGGTTCGTCTTGGACCAGATCTAGAACTATTCTCAACGGTTTGTGTAGCCATAAATCCTATTTTGTATTCAGTGAGAGCCGTTGACTTTGTATACCATTATATTGTAAATAAATGATCTTAGCATAGATCCATTGTGGTCTTAAAATTATATAATAATGGAAACAGCAACCTTAGTTGCCATCTCTATATCTGGTTTACTTGTAAGTTTTACTGGGTACGCCTTATATACTGCTTTTGGGCAACCCTCTCAACAACTAAGAGATCCATTCGAGGAACACGGAGACTAGTTGAAGTAATGAGCCTCCCAATATTGGGAGGCTCATTACTTCAATCGAGATAATAAAAAATCATTTCATCTTTTTAGTTGGAACTTTAGGTGGTTCCCGAAAAAAGATGGCGAAAAATATTATTCCCAGAGTCGAGACTAAGAGGAATGTATAAACCAATGCTTCCATAGATTCGATTGTGGTTTACAATTATAGCTTCCATGCCTGTTTATTTTGGGTCGTCTCCCGGATAACTAAAGAGAAAGAGTCAAAGAAAGGGCAAAGGCAGCGATTCAAATCAAGATTTATCCGGCTCCCCGTCTATGTTATGTTAAATCACAAAAATAAAAGTAAGAAATCAATCTTGTATCAGACTACTTGTCGTCTTGTAGTCGGATCCCCAAGTTTTTGGAATGTTCCAAATTCTACTTGAGCATCCAAATCTGGGTCAATACCGGCAAAAACATCTCGGAACAAGGTTCTAGCGCCATGCCAAATATGTCCGAAGAAGAAGAGCAGAGCAAATGAAGCATGGCCAAAAGTAAACCAACCCCTTGGACTGCTACGAAAAACACCATCGGATTTCAAAGTAGCACGATCTAATTCAAAAATTTCGCCCAATTGAGCGCGTCGAGCATATTTTTTCACAGTAGCAGGATCACTATAACTGACTCCATTCAGTTCGCCACCATAGAACTCCACAGTTACACCTACTTGTTCGACACTATACTTCGACTCTGCCCTTCGAAACGGAACATCGGCTCTAACAATACCGTCTCCGTCTACCAAAACAACCGGAAATGTTTCAAAAAAAGTGGGCATACGACGTACAAAAAGTTCACGCCCTTCCTTATCTCTAAAGATAGGGTGTCCTAACCACCCAACAGCTATTCCATCCCCGTTGTCCATTGAGCCCGCTCTGAATAATCCCCCCTTTGCCGGATTATTACCGATGTAATCATAAAAAGCCAATTTTTCAGGAATTTTAGACCAAGCCTCTGATAAACTTTGATTTTCGGCTATCCCAGCGCTAACTCTTCGATATATTTCTTGCTGGAAGTATCCCTGATCCCATTGATAACGAGTGGGACCAAATAATTCAATCGGGGTAGTTGCTGAACCATACCACATAGTTCCAGCAACAACAAAAGCGGCAAAAAAGACAGCAGCGATACTGCTGGAAAGGACGGTTTCAATATTTCCCATGCGTAATCCTTTGTATAGACGTTGGGGCGGACGGACACTAAGATGGAATAGGCCGGCTAATATGCCCAATGTCCCTGCTGCAATATGATGAGAGGCTATTCCTCCCGGAACAAAAGGATCAAAACCTTCCACACCCCACGCTGGATTTACAGATTGTACCCTTCCGGTTAGTCCATAAGGATCGGACACCCATATTCCAGGACCATACAACCCCGTTACATGAAATGCGCCAAACCCAAAACAAGCCAACCCTGAAAGAAATAAATGAATTCCAAAAATCTTAGGTAAATCTAAAGAAGGTTTTCCTGTACGTTCATCAGAAAATATTTCTAGATCCCAGTACACCCAATGCCAAATAGCTGCCAAAAAGCATAAGCCAGAAAACACAATATGTGCCCCGGCCACACCTTCGTAACTCCAAATACCCGGATTCGTTATAGTACCTCCTGTGATACTCCAACCGCCCCATGAATTGGTTATTCCTAAACGAGTCATGAAGGGTATAACAAACATACCCTGTCTCCACATTGGATCAAGAACGGGGTCAGAGGGATCAAAAACCGCTAGTTCGTATAGAGCCATCGAACCGGCCCAACCAGCAACTAGAGCTGTATGCATTATATGAACAGAAATCAAACGACCCGGATCATTCAATACGACGGTATGAACACGATACCAAGGCAAACCCATGGAAATACCCCTTTAATCAACGAATAATAGACACTATGTAACTTTATTGCATTGTAAAAAGTAAAAAAACTATGCTCTGGACCCACTCTTTCGGTAGATTTTCTCGAGGAAAGAATTAATATTTGTTCTATTCTTTTAGTAATAATAATAATAGATAGTAATAATAGACGAATTCCATTTGTAGGAACAAAAATAAGCAGATCTATTCTATACCCGATAAGTACCAATACGCAATGGTAGAGGGGATTGATCCCACTTTAATTTTCTCTGAGTGAAGACATACCCATTTGTTCATATCATTCCAAAGGCCCATTCGTTTCGTAAAAATTTTCCTTTAGTCATAATCATTCGGTTTTCTTTTTTTATGTTATTGTTATGAACTTATTCAATTTATGGATAAACTATGATAAAGGCTAATCTTATTAAGACAATAAACCCGTTGTTACGCTTCCACATCAAAGTAAGATATAGTACTTAATTTTTTTTTCTTTCATTTTATGCCTATTGGTGTTCCAAAAGTACCTTTTCGAAGTCCTGGAGAGGAAGATGCATCGTGGGTTGACATATAGTGCGACTTGTCAGATATATTGGGTCACATGGAATTTCCCCATTCTCTCCCCTGATCGAGATATCCCCTCTTTCGCCCAAAAAAGATTGATTGAATTATCAAAAGTTTGGAGCGTGAAATACAATTTAATCCTATTTATTTTTTGTAGGGGTATCAGATTAATATTATCAATTAGAATAATTTATGGTTGGCTCGACTGGACCAAAAAAATGAAGTATCCAGGCTCCGTTTAGAAAAAACCCAATTGGTAATATATCTAAGATTACTACTTTTATAATATTCTATTTATAAACAGGAGCGATCTCAAACTGTTTAATCAATCGAGTAATATAATGAATACATTTAATATAATGAATACATTTAATATAATGAATACATTTAATATAATGAATACATTGAATATAATGAATACATTGAATATTTAGTGGAAGACATGAAATAAATGAAATTGAAAAATAAAAAAAGCCATAGCAAAAAGACGTGGTATTGGGACATTTGCCCTATATGTGCAAATAAAAATCGGGCCTATCTTTACTCGGAGTAGAGCATAAACCTAAAAAAATTGAAAAAGCCCATTCAGGAACAAGAAAATGGCATCGTTATTTGGATTCGATCTCGATGAAACAATACATCAATGAGAAGTTCATTCGATAAGTTTAGTAAATTATTTATATATATATTTTATTTATATATAGGTAAAGTAAACAGGCCAAAAGAAATCCTTCTTGAAAAATGGAAGAAAAAAGGCCCTTTGTTAGAAGTTAGAAAGAGCCCCCTATGAAAATAAAAAAGAATGAGGGCTGCAATCTACACATTGATTCTTTTTTTTGCGCGATTTTTGGTAAACCGTATGCATCAAAAGGTGCGCGTACGGTTCCTAAGGATACAATTATATCCTAATCAACCGACTTTATCGAGCAAGATTACTTTTTTTAGGCCAAGAGGTTGATAGCGATCTCTCGAATCAAATTATTGGTCTTATGGTATATCTCAGTATAGAGGATGATAGCAAAGATCTGTATTTGTTTATAAACTCTCCCGGGGGGTGGGTAATACCCGGAGTAGCTATTTATGATACTATGCAATTTGTACAACCAGATGTACAGACAATATGCATGGGATTGGCCGCTTCAATAGGATCTTTTCTTCTGGTCGGAGGAGAAATTACCAAACGTCTAGCATTCCCTCATGCTCGGCGCCAATGAGTTTTGTATTTGAGAGAAAAAAAAAGACTATGCCTTCGCCATATGAAATATGACTATTAAGTAATAATAGCATGGCATTTTGAATTCGATATGAGAAACCTTTTTTTTTATTTTTGTTTTTTTTTTTCAAAAATCAATCATTAGATTATATATCGAACGAATAGTATGAGATAAAGGGCATTTCCGATTTTATCTGATTTATCGGAAGCCTATTGCAGCGTCACAAACTTTTTTGTTTTCACACCAGAGGGATAATAACAATATTTATCTTAGGAAAGAATACAAAAAAAAGAAACTTTGGGATTGCTTAATAACAGACTAAATAAATATATAAAGCAACGGAACCATCATAGTATGTTTTAACTACTCCAAAATAAAATGAAGGATGGTTATTGGATTATTTACCGATCGGGGTCTGATAGGCCCTATATTTGAATATTTGAATTTTATTTTATACTTCTTCAATGGAATGGAGGTTATAAAGTAAATTCCATTGTATAGCCGTATGCAATGCGCAAAAGATGCCTGTACGGTTGTTCAATTCTATCTTTTGGTTTTCATATCATTACTCGTTATTTAATTTATTCTCTTTGATTTCTCTTCGAGATAGAAGAACCATTTATTAGGTTATATAATCAGGGTAATGATCCATCAACCTGCTAGTTCTTTTTATGAGGCACCCGCAGGAGAATTTATCCTGGAAGCGGAAGAAATGATGAAGCTGCGCGAAACCATTACAAGGGTTTATGTACAAAGAACAGGCACACCTCTATGGGTTGTATCCGAAGACATGGAAAGAGATGTTTTTATGTCAGCAACAGAAGCCCAAGCTCATGGAATTGTTGATCATGTAGGGGTAGAATAAAAAATAACAGGGATTTCGCGCAAATACAAATACGCCATTTGAAATTTTATCTTCTTACTGGGTTTGATAGAGTATTCTATTAATTAATTTATTACTATAGAAGTAATTCCTAATCGGCCGGTTAGGATCGATCTAAACCAGCTCATTATGTATACGAGTCAACATGCCAACTATTAAACAACTTATTAGAAAGACGAGACAGCCAATCAGAAATGTTACGAAATCCCCCGCCCTTGGGGGATGCCCTCAGCGACGAGGAACATGTACTAGGGTGTATGTGTGACTCGTTCAGAGCATGGACTGGGGCAGAAGAAAAGAACCCATTTTTCCAGTATCAGTGATCAGTAACAGTAAATAAGATAAAATAAAACGGAAGAACTCCATTCACTATCTAAAAAGTATCTATCATACCCTTCTATTGTGTATCAAAATTTATGGTTTCTAGTGGTGTAAATCCAATCGTCTCCATTTTCAATTTAAGATGATAAAGAATTTCCCATTGGTAGCAAATGTTTATCCATTAAGCGGGGGGAATCCCATTTAAAGGCAAGAAAGATTACGCCCTTACTCTTTCAACAACGGACTAAGAGGGTCAGCTACACAGTTAATCTTCATAATTAAATACCGTTACTGTATAAGTGGATCTCGTTGTGAAAGACGGATTACTGAATAATTCATGGGTAGAGCCAAAAAGTGTGAACTGTACAAGTTAACAATAGCATTGATTAAATGAAAGAAAAGAAGGGGCTCCGGTGTATAGAAGGGATCTCGCCGTTTAAGAAGTAACCATAGAAACGATGGAACCCACTATTTTTTTTTTTATTCATTTCTATTTTATATTTACTACTTTTTGTTTTTATTTAATATTAATATGCTTTTTTTAATATCTAGTATCAATATCAATATCAATATTATTTCTTATTTCGAGGTAAAATGCCTATAAAAAAAAAGAAAAAATCGTGGGCGGGAAGGTTATAGTAGCAAAAGCCGTTGGAGTTTTTATTTTATACATTGGAAGGATCCGTTTTGTTATTAACAAACTAGTAAAGGGGAAGGGAATAACTGAAAGAAAAGAAATCAATTAGTTATTTATCAAAGTTTCATTTATTCAATGACCAGAATTAAACGAGGATGTATAGCTCGGAGACGTAGAACAAAAATTCGTTTATTTGCATCAAGCTTTCGAGGGGCTCATTCAAGACTTACTCGAACTATTACTCAACAGAAAATAAGAGCTTTGTTTTCGGCTTATCGGGATAGAGGTAGGCAAAAGAGATATTTTCGCCGTTTGTGGATCACTCGGATAAATGCAGCAATTCGAGGGAATTTAGTATACTATAGTTATAATATTTTCATACACAATCTGTACAAGAAGCAGTTGCTTCTTAATCGTAAAATACTTGCGCAAATAGCTATATTAAATATAAATTGTCTTTCTATGATTTCCACTGAGATTATAAAATAAGTAGATTGGAAGGACTCCATAGGAATGTTTTAAATTTTAATGGAGTGCGCTGTAAAATTAACTCCGGGAAGGTAGAATAGAAATTAGTATGATAAAATATAATCAAATAATATGATAAAGTCGTCAAAATGAACAAACAAGACGTTCAATAAAAAAAGATTTATTCTTTTTCCCCGATACTTTTTTTCTTATGACACGACACTCACATCTTAATTCGCGAATTTTTCGAACAAAACATCAATCCGCCTTTGAGTTCGTATTGGAATTTTGATTCAAGTGAAGAGTAAGCCTATCCCCCTTTTTGATTCTAAGACCCGCAGTTCTAGCAGCCGACTCACCTCTTTCAAATTGTTTCTCATTATTAAGAAAGGGTAACAAAGATAAAATACGAGCTTGCTTGATAGCAATAGTAATTAATCGTTGTTGTTTTAAGTTTAATCTATTCACCCGTCTAGATAATATCTTTCCTTGTTCACTAATAAATCGACTAATTAAACTCATGTTTCTATAATCAATTCGATCCCCCGACCCAATCGGGGGCAAACGCCTACGAAAAGATCGCTTGGATTTAAAATAGAGTCGCTTGGATTTATCCATGATTTGTTTATTCCTTATCCCGAAAATCCTAATTTTGTCGGGGATTTCTTTTTGGTTTGTTTATCTTTAAATATATGTTATATATAATATATGGTATATGACATTTTTCATCTTCCTTGGAAGGATGACATACAATACATACGTGTAATCGGTTCCATCTATTTCTTTATCTCCCCATGAATTGTATATTTGTAACAAAAGGGACAGAATTTTCTCAATTCCAATCGACTAGGCGTATTGTGTCGATTCTTTTGAGTAATATATCTGGAAATACCAACCCTCTTTGATTCCTTATTAGCATCATTTCGAACAGCACAATTGGTACATTCCAAAATAACTGTTACTCGAACATCTTTCCCCTTGGCCATGAACCCCCTTTGTATTTTTGATTCACTCAACTATTCTATTTTGCGATCCAAAGAGAAAAAAGGAACGAAAAAAAAAAATAGAAGTTGCTAACTCGAAATAAAATTATGAAAAATTTCGTTGCAATCAAGATAGTAATAATAAGTAATACAATGATTTCTAACTACATTTCTAATCCCAATATAGCGTTTCGTCTTTCATTTAAGTATTTTGTATGATATTGTTGACCTATCCATCAATTTCCATTTCCGTTCTCATTCTCTTTTTAATTATTTTAATTTAAATAATTTAAATTAAAAATTTTATTTTAATTCGAGCCTCGGGCCTGAGGCCCGAGTTCCGAGTTTCACTGAATTTGAATCCACTTTTATTCTTTCTCTTTTCGAACTTATTCGAATTTTAAAAATTCTAAAATTAAAAGATGGGAAGGGGAGGGATTAGTCACAGAGATTTTATTAAATCCCTAATCTTCTTCACCACTTCCCATGTTACTAACTAGAATGAAAAAAAGGGGAATATCAGCGCATCCGGAAATAAACGATTGATCTCTATCAATAGACCTGCTAAAAACCCGAACCATATAGTACTTACTACCGGCGCCACGGAGAGATATGTTTTTAGATCTCGCATTTTATTTGAAATCCTCCTTCTTTATTGGAATTTGTAATACATATATGACCAGACATATATGGAGTTAATGATCGCTTGTATTTGTCCGCGGAATCCCTAATTCAAATTTAAATGTACAACGATTCAGTAGAATATTCCTTTTCTTAAAAAAAACGTGCCCTTTTCTGTACCCCCAAAATATTCATTTTTTTTACAGCGGGTTTCATTATACGTAACGCATATAAGTAGTTTATTATAATTAATTAATAATTAATTATATGTTCTATGATATGAGATCAAAAAGAAGAAATGACAAGATAATTTTTGTATAGAAATGGAGTAAATAAAGATGTGGAAAACAATACGGGTATTCTCTACAATGACACTGTAACCCAATTGAAAGGGATGTAGCGCAGCTTGGTAGCGCGTTTGTTTTGGGTACAAAATGTCACGGGTTCAAATCCTGTCATCCCTACCTATTCTATTACTTATCTTATGAGCAGGAATCGTAACGAGGGATCAATTGAAATCGATTAAATTGGGCATCCATAACATGATCAATCTTTCATTTGACTCTATTCTACTATAGAATAGGATACGCATGCAAAAATATAATATATTAGGGTTACTTACAAAATATTTAGTGTGATAATAAAGCGCTCTTAGTTCAGTTCGGTAGAACGCGGGTCTCCAAAACCCGATGTCGTAGGTTCAAATCCTACAGAGCGTGATCCCATTCTTGTTATTCTTAGGTCGAAAATTACACTGAAATGAAATAATTGAACAGCAATTTCAATTTGACCCCTGCCCTATGTATTAAAATTAATAAAGCAAGTAGGGGTCAATCAAAAAAAGAGCTATTAATTAATTAAAGGTCCAACTGATCGCCGCGTCTGTATTGTAAATATGCGGTTACAAATAATCCAGCCAAAGTAATAGGAATTAGACCTAAGACAATTCCAAATAGAAAAACTTCAATCATTTCAATTTGTTTGAAAGAGGAAAAGGAGAGGTAATATCTATTCTTAACTATTAATTCATATTGCCCATGAATCTCAATGACCAAAAATTGGAAATTGACACGGTAAGAAACTTAAGAAACTATAGAATATATGGAATAACACAGAAAGATTTCGTTTTTTTATGAATCGTTTGTTCAATTAATTTCAAATAAGTCGTATCTTGTTCAACCCGATAAATAGAGCTGAGGTTATAGTTAAAACCGCTAGTAGAAAACCGAAATAACTAGTTATAGTAAGCATAAAGAGGCTAAATGAAATATGGTCTTTTTATACATATGTTTAGAAAGCACTTCCCTAAATTCAAATTTTTGAAAGATACAAACAAGAATAAGCAAAAAGACCAATTCCACTTATTCTTTCAATTGAAAGTTTTTGATTCATCAATCCTTCTAAACAGTAATAAAAAAAAAATGGGAGTGACATAGGTAAGAAATCAATTTATCATCTGTGATATCTGAGCATCCCCTAATTCCCAATCAACAGATTCATCTTAAAAACTAATATTCTTATACTAATATTATATATTATAATTAATAATCAAAATTAGAAATAATAAAAAACTCTGTTGTGTAACTTCATTCAAAAAATGAAATTGAATCGCTTTAAAATTGGAAAATCATTTCTATTTTGATTTTGATCTTTTTTTTATTATTGTATCGAATACATTGTGTATTTTCGAACAAAGAATGACCTTATATTATACTAGAATCTCCCCTTTTTTACTTTAACTTTACTTTATTACTTTCCCTTTTTTTTTTCTTTTTTACTTTAATTTGATTTGACCTCATTAGATTCAGTAGTAGGTTCATTCTCATAATATCTCTAATGAGAAGAAAAAGAGTTTCGCATGATCTAATCGTGCGAAACTTATACATTTTTTCTTTACATATCTTAAATTAGAGAGCCCCCCGCCCTTTTTTTTATAATTATAATTCGATCAAGAACGGCCTTTTGGTTCTAATACAACAATGCGTGCATCGCGAATATTGATTATTTTCTTCTTTGTTCTCTTTCTTTCGTCGAAGACTATCGGCTAGTCTTACTTCTTACTGGACAACTAACCAATTCCTTAAAAATAAAAATGAAAAAAAAGGGGGGGGAGGTTCCAACAAAAAACATCTTCTACAAACACAAAAAGAAAGAATATTTTTATATTTTGTATCTAATTGAATTGTAGGTGTAGGAGAATGGAATATGATAATCCCACTCGCGAATTATTTGAAAGCAACCCGTTGTATTCACATTTTATCTGATCTTCAGTTTCTAATCCGAAGCCGATAATGGAGAGAACCCTTATACTACTACAGGAATTTGAAAATTTTTTTATTGAATAGTATAGAATACTACATCGACAGGCAACAATAAAAGAAAAAAGAAAGTCTCTAGCACTCCATTTAGATACTAATTGTGAAATTGCGTTGCTGTGTCAGAAGAAGGATAGCTATACTGATTCGGTATACTCTAAAGACACCCTTGGTACCCTATTGACGATCTCACAAAGATTAAATTTCAGTGAATTCCCATTTACTGATCTCATCTTTTAAGGAATCGATCCCCTTTTTGACTGTACAAGAATACGTGGAGCTCGGCATGTCTGGAAGCACAGGAGAACGTTCTTTTGCTGATATTATTACCAGTATTCGA